TTCTGTCGACCAGATATCAAGCAAACCCTTTCTAGACTAGTCTAACCTTACTCTATTTATTTTAGTATTTCATCAAAGTTTGAAATTATTTTATAAGTTCATCGCCTTGATTCTATTTTATCAAAAAAAAGGATTCCTTCTCTTTTTTTTGGTTGTCCATTACTTATTATATTATACTTATTTATACTTATTTTATACTTATTATATTATCCTTATTACTTATTCTATTATAAGTAAATCTAAAAAAATAACTGGAAAAATCTAAACTAAGAATAGAAATCTTTGACGAATGGGATCCAGAATTGTTATTATTTCGACACAAGAAAAGGAATTTTACACATCCCTTTCTTGTGCCGAAGGCTAGGAAGACGAAGAATACTCCCTGTAATTATTTGTTCCCCTCATTTATCCTTCCTTTCTATTCTCCGCTTACTTATCTTATGTTTAGTATCTAATCAAATTGAATTTAGAAAACAAAACCCATTCTGTGACATTTCAATCTGACAATAGGATATAATTATACCCCTCAAATTTAGATTGAAAAAAGAAAATAAGGGGTAAAGACAAATAGTCTTCTTCACAATATACATATTTTGAATGCGGTAAAAATAATTCCTAGAGAAAGAATATAAACAAGCAAAAGACTTTTCATACTTTTTTTCATCATACCTAACCTAATTGCCAGGAAGAATTTGTTCTTTTTTACAAATTTGATGTTGATAAATCCACGGATCTAGAAATTCATTTCGGACACTTGAACCTTCTCAAACTGTTTCTTTTTAAGAACCAAAAAGATTTGTGCAAAAACAATAGATGCCAAGAAGAACAAAAGGCCTTGGACACGTAGTGGATCTTGAAGTACTATTTCTGCATCCCCCTGACCAAATCCACCCACATTAGGATTACTTGTTAATGGTTGATCGAGTTTGATAGATTCACCCTCTGAAACAAGAAGTTCTGGTCCTGGGGGGATAATATCAACCACTTGATGTCCATCCAATGCATCCGTTATGGTTATTTCGTACCCCCCTTTTCCTTTTCGTATGATTTTGCTTACTATACCTGTTGCCGTAGCATTATAAACTGTATTGTTACTTTTGTTCCCGTCGGGATAAATCTGACCCCTTCCCCTGTTTCCGCCTACGTATATGGGATATTTTAAGAAATGAACATCCTTATTACTAGCAGGGTCTGGGGAAAGAATAGGAAAGATGATTTCACTATATTTTTGACCAGGAACAGGACCTATCACAAGAATATTTTTCTTAGTGGGGCGGTAGTTCTGAAAAGACAGATTGCCTATCTTTTCTTTCATCTCGGGCGAAATACGATCAGGTGGGGCTAACTCAAACCCCTCCGGTAAAATAAGAACAGCACCCACATTCAAAGCCCCTTTCTTACCATTAGCAAGAACTTGTTTCAGTTGCATATCATAAGGAATTCTAACAACCGCTTCAAATACAGTATCAGGAAGTACCGCTTGTGGAACCTCAATATCCACGGGTTTATTAGCTAAATGGCAATTGGCACATACAATACGCCCAGTTGCTTCTCGTGGATTTTCATACCCCTGCTGCGCAAAAATGGGATATGCATTTGAAATGGATGCCCCGGTTATTATATAGATCATGAGCGATACGGAAATGGATCGAGTAATCTCCTCCTTTATCCAAGAGAAAGTATTTCTAGTTTGCATGGTCCAATCATTGATCCCGAAAATTTCTACAATAAAATTAGGTAGGTCACTAGTATAGTTCCCTATCCACGATTCTGCTATTTACTTTTACTGAAAAAAATTTTACTGAAATAGAGGAGGAATTGGATTCCCCTGATGGGTAGAAAGAGTAAAGTAAGTACGACTTTGCATGCTTTGCTTATATACAAAGTAAGAAAGATTATAATTGAATCCGTGAATCATTTTTCAGTCATTCATTGAATGATAAATAACTACAAGTGACGGAGATACACGATTTAAATAACGAAAGATCCAATATTTTAAAATTGTATCTAGAATGACTGGAAAGGTAGAAACAAGACCAGATATAATTTGATCATTATGAGCAAATCCAAAATCTTTGTAGATATAGCCAATCATTAGTTCCCAACCGTGGGGCGAATGGAATCCGATACATAAATCAGTTAATAAAAGAATAGAAAAAGCTTTTATTGTGTCGCTTAAATTATATAGGAATTCTTGAACCCAAGAGTTAAGAATAACAAGTTCTTCATTCCCAAAAATAGAATAACCACTTAGAATAACGAAACAGATTAGATTTGTCGAGAAGTGCAAAATCGTATGGATACGATCCTCATTGTGCATCTTGATCAATTGGATCGTTTCTTTGTGGATTCCTATACGAAGTTTTTGTAGATGTGTTTCCGGGTATTCTTTTATCATTTCGTCCAACAGGAAGAGTTCCTCTACTTCTATGAATTGTTCTAGAATACTCTTTTCTTGAATATCATTCAAAAAAGTTTCGGATTGCCTAGTATTCCACCCATTAGTAATCCAAGATTTCAGACTTTTATTAAATGAGAGAGAGATCCACCAGGGCAAAAATACTATAGATGCAAGATATAGAAGGGGAGTGAATGCTTTCTTTTTTGCCATTTTTTCATCTGTGAATTGTTAATGAACCCACCTCATTCGTTGACTTTATGTGATCTAATCTTTCTATCAAGCATGACTTTCATTATATTATAAGGTAGGGGCCCATGAATCTATTCTCTGTTTTTTTTTTTGATTCAGTGCTTAGTCCTTGAATCTAAAAAGAATACAGAAATAGAAAATAAGAATCCACTTTGAATTCGAATGTTCGAATGAAATATATATATATATATTATTGTTATATATTATTGTTATATTATATTGTTATATTGTTTCCAGATATCTCAATTGATCAAATTCGAAGCAATTGCCCTCTTTCGATAACTGCCCGAAAGAACCGCTTCAAATAATAAAGATTATTCTATTCAGATTTTGAGACGAAGGAGCTCCCTGTCTATATCAAGATATCAATCAAATATGTCGAAAAATTTTCGCGGGTTATCTAGACTATATATAGTCTAGAGTCCAGGAATAATTGAAAAAAAAAAAATTATGAAAAATATTATGATGATCAAAAATGAGTGACAAATAAAGACAGAAAAGTTATCATTACGTTTATCATTATGTTATAAGAAAGAAATCTACTTGTTTAGTTCTTAAGGAGCACAAAAGAAAGGATAAAAGGGGAGGGACCGATTGACAAAAGGAAAGTAGAAAAATTGACAAGATATGATCTATCTGTATCTAACGTATCAACTCAAAATATTGAAAATAAAAAGCGAAAGTTTTTATTTCGAAATACTTTGATATATGAGATGAATCCATTATTTCGATTTCTTGCTTGTTTTGTTACTGAATTAAGTTGAGTGGTTTTACATTTACAGACACATAAAAAACAATTTTTGTGGACAAAAAAAACAGTTTTGTTTTGTTTTATGTTATGACTCTTCCGTATACGTCTGCTTTGGTTCGAATGGGCATTCTGAAGAAACTTCAGTTTAGTTCTGCTATAGAAAAAAGAGGATTCTTGGCTTGAGTTTTTTCCTCCTGCCGAGAAAGCATTTATTCTGCAATTCATTTCAAAAGACTTCAATCGGTACACGCAAAAAATAGGCCAATTCCGCAGCTTTTTGCTCAATTTCTCGTGGAGTCAAATTCTCATCAGTACGAGTCAAGGGAACGGCCCCCTGGCCTCTGATTTCCATATAAAGGACACGACGAGCATAAATACCCTCTTTAACTTCTATTCTGATGGACTGAATATCTTTCATAAGGAATCGTAGAAAAATGCGACGATTTTTTCCAGGAAAACCCCAACGAAAAATACATACTATTCCCTCTTTTCTATCGAATCGATCATAACCACTACCTACATTCCAAAAAATCGTGCACCACAAATAGGAACTAATAAAGAGACCTGCGATCCCATAGAAAGACATCACGATTCCTTGTGGAAAAAAAATGATTTGCTGAGACGGAAATAAAGATATCAAATTCCTACCAAGATAACTAGAAGTTCCAACTAATAAAAACCCTAATGAACCAAAAAAAAGGATAGAGGCCCAGCAGAAATTGCTTGTTTTTCGAGACCCCACTATAAATTCTATCCATATAGATTCTGATCGCCAACTCATACATACTAGATCCAGTTGCATTTTATTGGAATTGAGAGAATAACCAAAAAAATTCGATTTGACTTTTTTTGTTTCCGAAGTAACTCTCATCAACTAGTACTGTTTTGATATGAACTTTTAGAAGTAATTCATCAAATTTCTTAGATCTAAAATCATCCCCTTTATATGATCCCCTATACAGATCTACTAGATATATAGACTTTAATTTCATACATCCGTTCGGTACCGATCCACTTGCTATAATTCATTTACCCCTATATCATGTTTACGTATGCATAAGAGGAGCTTTTTCATTTATGTTCGGGGAAGCCGGATGTTATACAATATTCTACTAAATAGATATCCGTGGCATCTAAGTCTTTGAAAAAAAAAAATATATAAGATTTGGTCTTGGCCTTGGCCCCATCGAATCTAAAAAATCTTAGTTTTTTGAACATACAAAGATAAAGAAGCCATTGCAATTGCCGGAAATACTAGGCCTACTAAAGGCACAAAAATAGAGGGAAAGCTGCTGAAAGTTGTCATAAAATGGGTACCTCAATTAAATATTTGTACCTGTTATTGTTATATTGTTAGTTAGAAATATATCTTATAATGATTATATTATAATTCGTATATTATACTAAGTATATCTAAATACTAAGTAGATCTAAGCGAGTATATATATCTAATAAGTGCAAGGAATGTAGAATTAAATAAAAGGACTTGCCCATCTTTCTAAATCAAATAAAATAGGTGTATGATAAGATAATCCACTTTCTTTATTATCTTACTTTATTCTTACTTTTCTTATTATTAGTCTATTGTTCTTGTCTTCTAATTTGAATTTAATAAAGAAAGAGTTTATTACAAATTGTCGAAAGATTCGATTCGTTAGAATCCGATCCAAGAACAGGGATTTTTAGTCAAAATAGAATTCTCGGGAGATATAGAAAGATGCAAAACTCTATATTTATATTTTTTCTATATTTGAATTATATATACATACGCAATAGAGGAAGATAAAATTCGTTTTATTTGTCTCGCCAAATTCGAATTTCATTTCACAGAAGGAAAAATTCGCTTTTTATCTTGTTGATAGAGGTTTACTCATTAGTAATCAGTAATATCGGTAAAAAAATAATAATAATAATTATCTACATAATTCGTTTTTCGACAATTCCATTTTATGTCACAAAGTCAAAGCCCGCATAATGGGCTTTGACTTTGATTCTGATAAACTAACTAACTACCTTTTCACTACAAAGAAAATAATTTAACTTAAGACTCTACTTGATTGAATTTTGATTCAAAGGAAAAAACCGTGGAGCTGAACTAACTCACTCAGAACACCTTTTAAAGGATTACGTGGTACGATTGGATCGAATAAACCCTTATGGAATAAATATTCAGCCGCCTGTGAACCTTCAGGTATTGTTTTATTCAATGTTTGCTCAATTACTCTTTTACCCGCAAATGCAATATAGGCATTGGGTTCAGCAATAATGATATCCCCCAACATACCAAAACTCGCGGTCACTCCACCAGTAGTAGGAGATGTAAGAATTGATACATAAAATAACTTTTTATTTGATTGATAATCATATAAAGCGGAAGATATTTTAGCCATTTGCATCAAGCTCAAACTTCCTTCTTGCATGCGTGCTCCTCCGGAAGCACACACTAGAATAAGAGGTAAAAAATTATTGGTAGCATATTCGATCAAACGGGTGATTTTCTCGCCTACTACAGATCCCATACTACCCCCCATAAACTGAAAATCCATAACCCCGATTGCTATAGGAATACCGTTTAGTTGACCTGTGCCTGTTTGAATAGCCTCAGTTAATCCTGTCTTTCTTTGATAAGAATCAATACGATCTTTATAAGGCTCTTCTTCAGACTGAAATTCAATGGGATCCAGAGAGATCATGTCTTCATCCATAGGACCCCAAGTACCTGGATCAATCGAAAGTTCGATTCTATCTGAACTACTCATTTTCAAATAATATCCACATTGTTCACAAATATTCATTTTTGACTTAAACAATTTCTTATAATTTAATCCATAACAATTTTCGCATTGAACCCACAAATGCTTGTATAGATCGAGATCATTAGAACTTTCTTTTAGAGTTAAATCATTACCATTTGCGCGAGTTCTTATATTGAAATTCTTGCCTTCACTACTATTTCCACCTTCATCACAAATGTAATTATAAATATAACTATCATTGTAATTGTCACTACCACTTAAAATGTAACTATCAATACAGATTTGAGAACGAAGATAAGAGTCAATACAACTATTAATGTGATTATTCCAACTATAGTTAGTATCATACAAGTTAAAATCATAGTGGGGATCGTCATTTTTCGATCCATTCTTCATATAACTAGAATTACGATAATTATAAAAAAAACTTTCTAGTTCCCTCAAAAAAGAATGATCATTGTCAATCTCAAAAATTTGATTTTCACTATCAAAATATATGGAATAACTATCCTGATTACTATCCCTAATTAAAAAGGTGTCATCAGAAATGAAATTCCGAATGTCTTTGACGCCAACTAAATGATCAACCTTACTGTAATAACTAGAGCTGTCACTACAACCATGAATGTTTTTATCCGTATCATTTCTAGCCGGGTCTTCGTTTACACTAGTATTTTCAATAGGACCAAGGCTATCCATTGATTTACTTAGCCCACATCTGTATTCTAATTCCCCCCTAGACAAGATCAAATTGAACCATGATTTTTCCATAGAGCTTTCTTGCCTCTATTTACATGAAAGTACAATAGATGAATAGTCATTCGATGAAAAATCAATTGAATATTTTATTTCCTATCAGAATACGCATACTAGATACAATCGCTAGGGTTATTAACGAATAATGAGTGAATATTGAAGGATTAGAAATATCAATTTTCAATTATAAATAGTGATTTCCCCATGTTGTGGAAAATTCGCACTGAAAAAATTGAAAAATTTTTCTCCTATCAAGAACCTTTTTCGTAAAATCTCGTCTACTAATACAATAAGTTTCTATTCCAACACGGAACGAAAAGGACAACATACAGGATGGGTAGAAGAAGTTGTGATGCTTGGCTCGATCCATGATCCGAAACCGTGGGATATAGGATAGAAAAGAATACACCAATCCTAAGGATCCATACATAGGATTAATTATGGACCCAGGAGAAAATTTGAGTTGTGTTTAGTCTTTTATTTTTGTATTTAAGATCTTGTATATCTAAATAAAAATATATCTATCCAAAATATAGACAATAGGATCGGCTCAATCCTTTTAGTAAAAGATTGGGCCGAGTTTAATT